TGCTGAGTTTCTTTCGAATATATGAATTGCGCTACATATTGAAAACCTATTTTCATCCTCTTTCATTTTTTTTCTAAAAAAAAAGACGAAAAAATCTAATAGATTTAAAATCTCTTTTTTGGTAAATCAATTTCCAAATGTTTTTCTAGAATGCCCAATATCTGTTTTAGATCTTCTAGGCGAAAATGCTCAATTTTCATAAGATCCTCTTGGCTCTTATTCAAAAGGTCAAATAAGGTATATATATTTGACCCTTTGAGGCAATTATAGACCCTGGGAGACAATTCGGATTGGTCAATAAAAATCGATTTCAATGCTATTTTATTTTTGTTTTTTCTGAGTTTATCCACTTTATCGTGAAAAGTAAAAGGGGATAAAGGAACCACGTGTTGATTGTCCTTTAAAGGTAAGTTTTCGTCTTCTTTATGTAAAAAGGGAATAAATAAATCAATCAAATTCCGGGAGGCCTCATGAAGTGCTTCTTTAGGAGTTAAACTCCCATTTGTCCATATTTCGAGAAACAGTATCTCTTGTTTTTCAGGCCCATTCCCGTAGGAATGAATACTATGATTCACATTTCGAACAGGCATGAATACAGCATCTATAGGAAAACTTCCATCTTGAAAGTTATGTGGCGTTTTTATAAGATATCCTCGATTTCGTTCGATTTCTAATCCAATACACAAATTAATTGGTTCTGTCAAGCTAGCTATATGTTGTGTATTATCGACGATTTCTACATAAGGTGGTAAGATGATATCTTGAGAAGTTACATCTCTAGGACCCCTCACACAAATAGACGCGTCACAAGTTCCATATAGATTACTTCTCAATACAATCTCTTTAAGATTCATGCAAATTTCATGGACCGATTCTTGAATACCTGTTATAGTCGAATATTCATGCGGCACGTTCTCAGATTTTACACGTGTGATACATGTTCCTTCGATTTCTCCAAGCAAAGCTCTTCGCATCGCAATGCCTATTGCGTCGGCTTGGCCTTTCATAAGTGGAGACAGAATAAAGCGACCATAAAAAAGGCGCTTACTGTCTGTTCTTAATTCAACACACTTCCACTGCAGTGTCCGAGTAGATACTGTTACTTTCTCTCGAACCATAGGAATATTTTTTTATTTGACTGAATCATTTATTTCTCTTGTTTCTCTTGAAATTTTTTCAATGTTCATTTCTACACACGTCTTTTTTTCGGAGGTCTACAGCCATTGTGTGGCATAGGGGTTACATCTCGTACGAAAGTTAATAATATACCACTTCTCCGAATAGCTCGTAATGCTGCGTCTCTTCCGAGACCGGGACCTTTTATCATGACTTCTGCTCGTTGCATACCTTGATCCATTACTGTACGAATAGCATTTGCTGCAGCAGTTTGAGCGGCAAAGGGTGTTCCTCTTCTCGTACCCTTGAATCCACAAGCACCGGCCGAGGACCAGGAAACGACCCGACCCCGTACATCTGTAACTGTTACAATGGTATTATTGAAACTTGCTTGCACATGAATAACTCCTTTTGGTATTCTACGTGCACTCTTACGTGAACCAATACGTCCATTCCTACGTGAACCGATTCGGGGCATAGCTTTTGCCATATTTTTTCTCATAAATGAGAGTCATAAATATATGGATATATCCATTTCATATCAAAACTGATTCTTTATTTGTATTTGTATATTGGGCCTTGTTAGCAAGTCTTATTACCCTTGTCTTTGTTTATGTCTTGGGTTGGAACAAATTACTATAATGCGCCCCCGCCTACGGATTAGTCGACATTTTTCACAAATTTTACGAACGGAAGCTCTTATTTTCATAGTTGTTATTCCTTATCTTAATTCTGAATTTACTTATTGGTAGAAAATAATTGGTAGAAAATAAGTTTCTTGAAATTTTTTCTCTCAAATCGTATTGAATAAAAACCACCTAATCTTTTGAATCCTTGTTTCGGAGTCGATAAATTATACGCCCTCTAGTTGAATCATAACGACTTACTTCAATTTTGACTTTATCTCCTGGCAGTATCCGTATAAAACTACGTCTGATCTTTCCTGAAACATAACCTATAATCAGATCCTCATTATCTAACCGAACCCGGAACATGCCATTGGGAAGCGATTCAGTAATTAAACCTTCATGAATCCATTTTTGTTCTTTCATTCCAGGTAAAGCCCCCTTGAAGTATCAACTAATAGAGGAGAAAAAATAGTAGACAGCTCACCCCTTTTCTTTTTTATTTTTAAAATAGGAATAGGTTTCGGATCCCATTTGTATATTAAATGGATTACCATATATAGCATAAAATTTCTCCGCCGATTCCTTCTCGTCGAGCTTCCCGGTCTGTCATTATACCTCGAGAAGTAGAAAGAATTACAATTCCCATCCCACCTAAAATTCTAGGAATTCGTTGAGAGTTAGAATATATTCGTAGGCCCGGTCGACTGATCCGTTTTAAATTTAAAACATTTTTATAGGGTCTTTTCCTATTCCTTTTGTGTCGTAGAGTTAAAACCAAAAAATATTTGTTTTTTTCTTGATGTTTTCTGACGTTTTCGATAAAACCTTCTCGGAAAAGTATTTTAACAAGATTTTCGGTAATATTAGTGGATGCTATACGAACAACTCTTTTTCTATCCATATCGGCATTGCGTATAGCGGTTATGATCTCAGAAATAGTATCTCTACCCATGATGAATTAAGTGTTGAAAAAGAAAATTGGGTATAATCAACATGTTTTTCTTTTTTTAATATATTATTATATTATTATTGGTTTATGGAGATGAATTTGGAAAAGTATATGCGTGAAACATAATCTACAAATTTATCTAGTTATTAATCTATTTCTTTCAACTACCGCTATCTCATTTTATAATACCTCGGGGGCTAATGAGACTATTTTAGTAAAATTTAATTGTCTCAATTCTCGGGGAATTGCTCCAAAAATTCGAGTTCCTTTTGGATTTCCTTCTTGATCAATCACTACTGCAGCATTGTCATCGTATCGTATTATCATACCATTGTCACGTTTTAATTCTTTACAGGTACGAACAATTACAGCTCTGACTACTTCTGATTTTTCTAAGGGCATATTGGGTACTGCTTCCTTGATCACAGCAACAATAACGTCACCAATATGGGCATATCGACGATTGCTAGCTCCTATGATTCGAATACACATCAATTCTCGAGCCCCGCTGTTATCCGCTACATTTAAATGGGTCTGCGGTTGAATCATATAAATTTTATAATTTATTCTTTGAATGCAAATGCAAACGATGAAAAAAAAAAATAAAAGAAATATTCTTTGTCAAAAAAAATCTGGGGTTTTGTTTCATCCCAAAGAAATGGTTCTTTGGGTTTTACATTATTTCTATTTATTCCGAACTAATAAATTCAGTTCGTATAGGCATTTTGGATGCTGCTATTAAAATAGCCCTTCGAGCTATATTTTCGGTTACCCCACCCATTTCATATAGTATTCGCCCCGGTTTAACAACAGCTACCCAATATTCAGGAGATCCTTTCCCCGAACCCATACGTGTTTCAGCCGGTCTTATTGTAACTGGTTTGTCGGGAAATATACGGACCCATATTTTTCCACCACGGCGCGCATTTCGTGTCATTGCTCGTCGACCTGCTTCGATTTGTCTAGATGTGATCCAAGCAGGTTCAAGTGCTTGAAGAGCATATTTACCGAAACAAATATTATTACCTCGATAAGATATTCCCTTCATTCTTCCTCTATGTTGTTTACGAAATCTAGTTCTTTTGGGGTTATAGTTGATGGGTCTTTCGAAATTCCATCGCTACTACAGAACTGGACGTGAGAATTTCTTCTCATCCAGCTCCTCGCGAAGACGATTCCAAATTGAAAAATGGAATTTCAATGAATTTAACTAGATATTATAACAATATAACAATAACATTTTTATTTTTTCATTTTTGAAAATAGTAAATAGTTTTTTTTTTCTACCATTATAATAAATCTTTATTTTCTTTTGTCCCTTAGCAATTAAAAAAAAAGTTTTCACGGGCGAATATTTACTCTTGCAATCTCTATTTCAGTCGTAGTGCTTGTTTGTTACTTCCCAGAATAGATTAATTGATTTACGGTTTATTTCGCCATCCCCCTTAGTAAATCATTAAGATTCAGTTGTGCCCTAAAATCTTTTGCATTCACAAGTTCCATCGTTCCCATCGTTTCGTACTTAATGGTTAGGTCCGAATTCTACAACGGAGCTCATAATCTAATTTATTCTTGAGTCAATCTTCTTAGTTTTTATTGGCTCAAAGCTCTTGATTTTTTCTTCTATAAGAAGGATTCATTGAATATTTCATTATGGACGAATCCGTTAATTAATTAGTATTGATGCTTTATTACACTGTCTTTTATGAGATGATTCATAGACCTTTCATATTGAAATTTTATAACCTTGATATTTTTTTCTCTCTTTCTCTCATCTTTTCATTTATCTACACCTTTATTCTGTATTTTGCTTTAAACTTAGAATGAAAGTTTATTCAAAATAAAAATTCCCATTGCTACAAAGATATGCTTGATTTGTCATATCTTGACAGGTTCTTTAGATCTAGATAATACGAAGTAATGAGTTGGTTTTTTTACAAAAATACAACAAAGGGGCTGGTCTTTTTTTAATCCTAACCCTAAAAAAACCAACGAGTCACACACTAAGCATAGCAATTATATCAAAAGAAAAATCAAATTTTTATTCAACCCTATAGAATTAAAAGAATTAAATTAAGAATTAGAATTGTTTGCCTTGATGGCTGAAAAAGAGCTTCCTCTATCAATTATCAATATAAATGGAAAATAATTGAACTTTTATTATTCCTCTTCCTTGTCTATAAAAATCCAAATTTTTATACCTAATACTCCATAGATAGTCCGAACTGTATAGGCACAATAATCAATTTTAGCGCGAATGGTTTGGAGTGGAACCCTACCCTCTCGGATCCATTCAACACGTGCTA